TAGCTATCCTTCCTCTGACACAGCAATGCATTTTCAATCAGTATCGAAAAGAAATGGAATTTGAAATCCAATTCTTTTATTCCGATAGTGACTCAAAGAGAATTTCATTTTTGAATGAAGTTACAAAACACAGTTCTTATTATTAGTACTTTACTCACAGGTTGCTCACTGAATCTGTTGATTCGGAATCATGAGGTCCATAGATGTTACAGATGACGAATCCATCTTTTTTTCTATCCCTCTTTGTTAGTGCCGTCTAGAATGGATGATGAATCAAGAACTTTCAATCGGAACTGATTCTGTCAATTGGTATTTTTTCTTGTCATTGTATCTCGCAAAAATGGAAACTTAGGTAAATGCTTTATAAACATATGTATAAAAAAGAACATATCTCATTTAGTTCCTCCATGATTACTATAACTAGTTATTTCGGTTTTCTACTGGCTGCTTCGACTATAACCCCAGCTCTATTGATTGGCCTTAGCAAGATACGACTTATTTGAAATTCATTGAATGAACAATTCATAAAAATGAATATTTCTGTGAGATTCCCGGTATTCTATAGTTCCTTCCCGCCTCAATTGCTAATTCTTGGTTATTGAGATTCATGGGCGATTCGTATTAATATTTAGGGATAGATATTACCTCTCTTTTTCTATTCTTTCAAAGAAATCGAAATGATTGAAGTTTTTCTATTTGGAATTGTGTTAGGTCTAATTCCTATTACTTTGGCCGGATTATTCGTAACTGCATATTTACAATACAGACGCGGCGATCAGTTGGACCTTTAATTGAGTAACATCTCTTTTTTTGATTGACCTCCTCCTTAATCTCCAGGAGGTCAAATTCAGGTTGCAGTTCAAGTTAGTGAAGTTATTTTATTGTGATTCGACATTACAAGAACAGAATCACGCTCTGTAGGATTTGAACCTACGACATCGGGTTTTGGAGACCCACGTTCTACCGAGCTGAACTAAGAGCGCTTTTTTATTATGATGGGAGATACGAATGTCAAGAAAAGGATTCTTTTTGTACCTCCAATACATCTTGTATGTATAGTATAATAAAATGATAGATTATGGCCAATTTTAATCGATCCCAATTGACCCCTCGTTACTGTGCATAGGAGAAGTAATAGGTAGGGATGACAGGATTTGAACCCGTGACATTTTGTACCCAAAACAAACGCGCTACCAAGCTGCGCTACATCCCTTTCATTTGTTGTACAGTGCCATTGTATTGTAGGGAATCCTTGTTTTGTTTTCCACATCATAATTTCCTCTATCTATATAGAATTTCATTTCTTTTGCCATTTCTTCTTTTTTGGTCTCATAAAGAATTATATACATACTTAACGTATAAAGGAATGAATACTTATCCATAATGCTCAGGAGGAAGGGTTCATCTTTTTCTGTTTTAGGGACAGGTAGATCTCATCTACCGGATCATTGTATATATCCATTTTGGTTAGGGATTCCCCGTACAAATACAAACGATCTTTAACTACATATGCATCTGATCATATATGTATTACAATATACAACAAAGTCAATAAAGTTAAAGAAAAAGAAGGAGGATTTTCAATGCGAGATATAAAAACATATCTCTCCACGGCACCTGTGCTAACTACTCTATGGTTCGGGTCTTTGGCGGGTCTATTGATAGAGATCAATCGTTTATTCCCAGATGCGTTGACATTCCCCTTTTTTTCATTCTAGTTATTGACATGGGGAGGGATCAAGAAGATTAGAGATACAATAAATTCTCTGTGACTAATCCCCCCCGTTTTTTTTTTTTTTCAGTTCTTTAGGATAGGAAAGAAAGAGAAAGAATAAAAGTGGATTGAGACTCATCAAAACTCGGGTTCAGGATAGAATTAATATAGGGAGAACAGAAATAGAAATGTGGATCGAGGGCAGGCTGTTCAAGATTATACAAGATAGTAAATGAAATGCTGGGGTTAGGAGTAATTGATAGTTAGAAATAATTGTCTTACTTAATAATTTAATTACTCTATTGAAGGGGGTTCATGGCTAAGGGTAAAGATGTCAGAGTAGTCGTTTTTTTGGAATGTACCAGTTGTGTCCGAAATGGTTTGAATAAAGAATCGCGGGGCATTTCCAGATATACTACTCAAAAGAATCGACACAATACACCTAGTCAATTAGATTTGAAAAAATTCTGTCCTTATTGTTACAAACATACAATGTTTGGGGAGATCAAGAAATAAATCGAACTGAACCGCGTGTGCCACTCTTCCAAGGAAGATTAAGAAATTACATATACATGTATAATATATACAAATCAAGTCCTATTTCAGTCGGATCCAAAATGAATGAAGAAATAGGATTTTAGAAATAAGAAATAAACCATGGATAAATCCAAGCGGCCCTTTCGTAAATCCAAGCGATCTTTTCATAGGCGTTTGCCCCCAATTGGATCGGGGGATCGAATTGATTATAGAAACATGAGTTTAATTAGTCAATTTATTAGTGAACAAGGAAAAATATTATCTAGACGAGTGAATAGATTAACCTTGAAACAACAACGATTAATTACTATTGCTATAAAACAAGCTCGTATTTTATCTTTGTTACCTTTTCTTAATAATGAGAAACAATTTGAGAGAACCGAGTCGATCCCTAGAACTACTGGTCCTAGAACTAGAAATAAATAAGCCTATTCCTCAATCAAATCAAAATTCTAATTGGAACTCAGATTGATGTTTTGTTCGAAAAAGCCAAGAGATTGTCGTGCCGTAATGTAAAAAAAAAGAATGGGGGAAGAAGAAATCTTTTTTTTTTTTGGAACGTGTTCGTTCATTCCTACTACTTATCTATGAATTTCTACTATACCCTCCCGGAGTTCATCCTCCGGGGAACTTCGTTTTAAAGTATTCTGGTGAATTCCTTCCAATCTCCTTATTTGATGATCTCATTGGAAATCGTGTCAAGACAATTCCTATTTGATATAGCTATTTGCGCAGGTATTTTACGATTAAGAAGCAACTGCCTCTTGTACAGATCAAGCATTAATCGACCATAACTATGGGATCCCCTATTCTCACGAGTTACTGCATTTATCCGAGTGATCCACAAACGACGAAAACTTCTCTTTCTCCTGTCTCTCTCCCGATGAGTGGAAACAAAAGCTCTCGCTTTCTGTTGAGTAGTAGTTCGAGTAAGTCTTGAATGAGCCCCTCGAAAGGTTGATGCAAATAAACAAATTTTTGTTCTACGTCTCCGAGCTATATATCTTCGTCTAACTCTGGTCATTGAATCAAAAGAAACTTTGATGAATAACTAATTGATTTCTTTTCTTTCAGTCATTCTTTTCCCCTTTCCCGGTTTATTAATAACAAAACGGATTCTTCCGATGTATAAAATACAAATTCCAACGGCTTTTGCTACTATAACCTTCCCAACCACGATTTTTTTTATTTCTTCCAGGCATTTCACCTCAAAAAAAATTGTACCAATATTAGGTATAAAATAATAAATGGACAAATAGTGGCTTCCATCGTTTCTATGATTACTTCTTAAACGGTGAGGTCCTCTCTATACACCGGAGCCCCTTTCCTCATTTAATCAATATTATTGGTAACTTGTACGGTTCACACTCTTTGGCTCTACCCATGAATTATCGAGTAATAGGTCTTTTTACAATGAGATCTATCCATACAGTGACGGCATTTAATTATGAAGGTTGAATAGGTAGCTGACCCTGTTAGTCCGTTCTTACAAGAGCAGGAGCATAATCTTTCTGCTTTTTAAATAATATCCCCCCGCTTAATGGATAACCATTTGCTACCAATGGGGAATTGCTTTTCATCTCAAATCGAGGTGATTGGATTTGCACCAATGGAAACCATAAATTCCATACAAATAGAGGTATATGAGAGATCTTTATCTTTAGATATTGAATGGAGTTCTTCCATTCTATTCATTGGTACGAGTCATTGATACTGTAAAAATCGTCTCATTTGTTCTAGCTCATGATCTGAACGAGTCGCACATACACCCTAGTACATGTTCCTCGACGCTGAGGACATCCTCGAAGAGCAGGGGATTTCGTGACATTTCTGATTGGCTGTCTTGTGTTTCTAATAAGTTGTTTAATAGTTGGCATGCTGAATCATATACAGAATGGGCTGGTTTAGATCGATCCTAACCGGACGGTTATGAATTACTTCCATTTAATATTTTACCCAGGTAAGAAGATAAAAGATCAAATAATGGTTCATTCAAATTATGATTCGAAATGGAATTAAAGATTTATGTGAAATCCCTGGTATTTTCGACCGCTACAAGATCAACAATGCCATGATCTTGGGCTTCTGTTGCTGACATAAAAACATCTCTTTCCATGTCTTCGGATACAACCCATAAAGGATTGCCCGTTCTTTGTACATAAACCCTTGTGAGGATTTCGCGGAGTTTCAGTAGTTCTTCCGCTTCCAGGATAAATTCCCCTGTGGGTGCCTCATAAAAAGAACTAGCAGGTTGATGGATCATAACCCTGATGATATAACATAATGAACGATTCCTCTATCTCGCATGATTGCGCGAAGGGAAGGTATAAAGAATAACAAGCAGGGAGAAATAGAATTGTACAACCGTACAGGCATCTTTTGTGCATTGCATACGGCTCCGCAATGGAATTTCTTTTTCTCTTTTTTCATTGAAGAAAGAGAAAAATCGAATCTATCAGACCCAGATCGTTGAATGATCCATTTACCATCCTTCCTTTCGGAGTAATCAAAAAATACTATGATGGTTCCGTTGCTTTATATATTTATCTCGTCTGTGATTCAGCAATCCCAAAGTTTCTTTCTGATCCGATCAAATAAGAATAAGTAAAAAATGATCTTTTTTTTTTTTTTATTTTATTTATTTTCACACTCTTTCATAACATAAATATTGGAAAGAGACTTCTGGTGTGGAAGCAAAAAGGTTTGTGACGCTGAAATGGACCCCAATACATAAGATCAAATCGGAAATAACCTTTCTTTCATACTACTATCTCGATACAAAATCTCATATTATGAAAAAATAATAATAGTTTGCTCATATCGAACTTGAAATGCCATGCTATTATTACTTAATAATTTTATTCATATTCCATATGACGAAGGCATAGTCTTTTTTTCTCTCAAATAAAAAAACTCATTGGCGCCAAGCGTGAGGGAATGCTAGACGTTTGGTAATTTCTCCTCCAACCAGGATGAAAGATCCCATTGAGGCGGCTAATCCCATGCATATTGTATGCACATCAGGCGGTACAAATTGCATAGTATCATAAATAGCTATTCCTGGGATTACCCATCCGCCGGGAGAATTTATAAACAAATACAGATCCCTGGTATCATCCTCTATGCTGAGATATACCATGAGACCAACAAGTTGATTCGAGATCTCGCTATCAACCTCTTGGCCTAAAAAAAGTAATCTTTCTCGATGAAGTCGGTTGATTAGGATAAAGTTCTATTCCTTAGGAACCGTACACGCACCTTTGGATGCATACGGTTCAAAAAATCAAAATTGAGAAAAGAATGTGTTGATTCCAGCCCTATTTCTTTTTTCATAGCAGGCTTTTTACCTTATTACTAATGAAAGGGCTTTTTCTTCCATTTTTCAAAAAACATGAGTTTTGACCTGCTTCCCTATAAAAAAGACTTTGCTGAACTTATTGAACTAACCTCTCATTGATGTATTGTTTCATCGAGATCCAAATCACAATGTAATTTTCTTGTTCCCGAATGGGCCTCTTCAACTCTTTTAGGTTTATGCTCTACTCCAGGTAAAGATCTGCCCGAATTGTATTTGCACATATAGGACAAATGATTCCAGTACCACTTCTTTTTGCTATGACTTCTTTTTTCAATTTGTTTCATTTTCATGCCTTCCACGAAATATTCGATGTATTCATCATATTATTCCTTTGATTGGCAGTTTGAGATAACTCATATGGTATAAATCATTTAAGATAGGGTGGTAATCATACATGGATTGCCTTGGTATTTTCTGAACGGAGCCTGTATACTTCATTTTATTGGTCCAAGCCAACCATCAAATTTTTGAATTGATAATATTGATCCCCCAACCAAATAAATTGATCTAATTGCACTTCACGCTTCGAATTATTGATGGTTCAATCAATCTTTCTTGGGCGAAACAGAGGATATCTCGATCGGAGGAGAGAACGGGGAAATCCCATATGACCCAATAGGTCTGACAAGTCACACTATACGTCAACCCAAACTGCATCTTCCTCTCCAGGACTCCGAAAAGGTACTTTTGGAACACCAATGGGCATTAAATGAAAGAAAAAGGAGTTAAGTACTCTATTTCACTTTGATGTGGAAACGTAAAATGGGTTTATTGTCTTCATAATATTGTCCGTTTATCGTATTTTATCGATAAATTGGAAGATTCATGGAGGAAGACAGAATAAAGGAAAATTCTTACGAACGGATCGTTCGAATGATAAACAAGTATCTATCCATTCGCTCACAAAAAATAGGATTAATCCCCATTGCGTATTGGTACTTATTGGATATAGAATAGATCTGCTTCTCTTTGTTCCTACGAACAAAATTGTTCAATTATTACCAACGGAACAGAATAAATATTCACCCTTGTTTCGAGATAATCCAATAAAAAAGGTGAGGTCCATAGCATAGTCATTTCCAATGTGATAAAGTTACATAGTGTCTATTTTTTCTTTGAGAAAGGGGTATTTCCATGGGTTTGCCTTGGTATCGTGTTCATACCGTCGTATTGAATGATCCCGGTCGGCTGCTTTCTGTCCATATAATGCATACAGCTCTAGTTTCCGGTTGGGCCGGTTCGATGGCTCTATACGAATTAGCAGTTTTTGATCCTTCTGACCCCGTTCTTGATCCAATGTGGAGACAGGGTATGTTCGTTATACCCTTTATGACTCGTTTAGGAATAAACAATTCATGGGGCGGTTGGAGTATCACAGGAGGAACTATAACGAATCCGGGTATTTGGAGTTACGAAGGTGTGGCCGGGGCACATATTGTGTTTTCTGGCTTGTGCTTCTTAGCAGCTATCTGGCATTGGGTGTATTGGGATCTAGAAATATTCTGTGATGAACGTACAGGAAAACCCTCTTTGGATTTGCCCAAGATCTTTGGAATTCATTTATTTCTTTCAGGGGTGGCTTGTTTTGGGTTTGGCGCATTTCATGTAACAGGCTTGTATGGTCCTGGAATATGGGTGTCCGATCCTTATGGCCTAACCGGAAAAGTACAATCTGTAAATCCAGCGTGGGGCGCGGAAGGTTTTGATCCTTTTGTTCCGGGGGGAATAGCCTCTCATCATATTGCAGCAGGTACATTGGGTATATTAGCGGGTCTATTCCATCTTAGTGTCCGCCCACCCCAACGTCTATACAAAGGATTACGTATGGGCAATATTGAAACTGTCCTTTCCAGCAGTATTGCTGCTGTCTTTTTTGCAGCTTTCGTTGTTGCTGGAACTATGTGGTATGGTTCAGCAACTACCCCGATCGAATTATTTGGTCCCACTCGTTATCAGTGGGATCAGGGATACTTTCAGCAAGAAATATATCGAAGAGTTGGCGCCGGTCTAGCCGAAAATCTGAGTTTATCGGAAACTTGGTCTAAAATTCCCGAAAAATTAGCTTTTTATGATTATATCGGTAATAATCCGGCGAAAGGTGGATTATTCAGAGCAGGCTCAATGGACAACGGGGATGGAATAGCTGTTGGATGGTTAGGACACCCTATCTTTAGAGATAAAGAAGGGCGTGAACTTTTTGTACGTCGTATGCCTACTTTTTTTGAAACATTTCCGGTAGTTTTGGTAGACGGAGACGGAATTGTGAGAGCCGATGTTCCTTTTAGAAGGGCAGAATCAAAGTATAGTGTCGAACAAGTGGGTGTAACTGTTGAGTTCTATGGTGGCGAACTCAATGGAGTCAGCTATAGCGATCCGGCTACTGTGAAAAAATATGCTAGACGTGCCCAATTGGGTGAAATTTTTGAATTAGATCGTGCTACTTTGAAATCCGATGGTGTTTTTCGGAGCAGTCCAAGGGGTTGGTTCACTTTTGGACATGCTACGTTTGCTTTGCTCTTCTTTTTCGGACACATTTGGCATGGCGCTAGAACCTTGTTCAGAGATGTTTTTGCTGGTATTGACCCAGATTTGGATGCTCAAGTGGAATTTGGAGCATTCCAAAAACTTGGAGATCCAACTACAAAGAGACAGGTAGTCTGATACAACATTGCTCTGGTATCTTTCGCCTCTATATTTAATTTTATGATTTGACATAAGGTACCGTAGAAATATTGATTTTAATCATCGCCTTTCTTTGCTCTTGTACTTTCTTTATCTGGGAAATAATCCCAAATGAACAGGTGTGGAAGTTATAATTGTAAACCACGATCGAATCTATGGAAGCATTGGTTTATACATTCCTGTTAGTCTCGACTTTAGGGATAATCTTTTTCGCTATATTTTTTCGAGACCCGCCTAGGGTCCCGACTAAAAAGATGAAATGATTTTTCATTATCTTAATTGAAGTAATGAGTCCCCATATGGGGACTCATTACTTCAATTAGTCCCCGTGTTCCTCGAATGGATCTCTTAGTTGTTGAGAGGGTTGCCCAAAAGCGGTATATAAGGCGTACCCTGTAAAGCTTACAAGTGAACCAGATATGGAGATGGCGACTAAGGTTGCTGTTTCCATTATTAGAGAATTTCAAGACCACGACGGATCTATGCTACGATAAGATCGTTTATTTACAACGGAATAGTATACAAAGTCAACAGATCTCAACCAATGCACTATAGTATTTATGGCTACACAAACCGTTGAGGGTAGTTCTAGATCTGGGCCAAGACGAACTATTATAGGGGATTTATTGAAACCATTGAATTCGGAATATGGTAAAGTGGCTCCTGGATGGGGAACCGCCCCGTTTATGGGTGTCGCAATGGCTCTATTTGCGATATTCCTATCCATTATTTTAGAGATTTATAATTCTTCCGTTTTACTGGATGGAATTTCAATGAGTTAGGTCCATAAGAACCACGAAGCCCTAGCTTTTCAATCAAAAATGAATCACTTAGGACTCAGATTTATAGTCCATTCTGGTAGTTCGACCGTGGAATTCCGTTGTTTCGGTATTTCCGGAATATGAGTGTGCGACTTGTTATAATTGATCCTATTGATCGTACAGAGCATGGGTCTGTCATCTCGATAGAGACGGTTCTGCCTCGTCGGATATTCATCCTAGTATCTGGAGCACGGAATTTATGGAATAGATCAAGAAATATTTGAACTATGATTCATACCTACTATTCAAACCTCGTGACCGGACTTCAAAAAATTTTCAAACAAAGAGGTATTTGATAAATTGAACGATTTATCTTCCTTTAGAATCATGCTTATTTTGACCGAAGGACAACCCTTTCTCTGAATTTTTAGTCATTACATCTATTCATTGAATAAGTGATGATCAAATAGTTCTTACTCATAGAACCCTTGGTCTTAGTTTTTGGGTTTTATTGAATCATCGTGGTTCTAGTATGAATCTGAGGTTTCAATCGATTCATAGGGTCTCAACAAGAGAATTCCTATCAAAAAAATAGTAAACAATAGTCAATCCACATTACGCACAAACAAAAACAACAAATCAAATAACAAATAAATAGGGGAATAGAAAATTCAAGAGGCCTGTAACAATCAACATAAAGACAGATGAGCTGACTTGATATTTTGGCATTCTCATCACAACAAAGAAAAGATTTCGGATTTTGCTTCCTTCGTATCTTCAGAGACGATTGAATCAAGTGGATAAATAAGAAGTTTCAAACTTTCTATTACATATCCACTGCAATCAGTATTTTGGTGTTTCTGCTTGAGCCGTACGAGATGAAATTCTCATATACGGTTCTCAGAGGGGGAGTCCCCTTGGTTTACCTATCTCAATAAAGTATATGAT